GATTTTTCCATTTGCAATACGATTTGAACCAAAAATCAGGGATTTCTCGGGTCATCAAATGATACATAGTGCGATACAGTCAAAACAAGGTATTCGAGTAAGAAAAATGAATAAATACCTCGGAAACAGGTAAACTCATGAACAGAATCCTTATCCTCTTCTTTCCATATAATAAAATAGGTTTGTATTCATTATAGGATAACAAGAGGCTTAGAAATCCTTTATTTTTGAAACCCAATCGCTCTTTTGATTTTGAAAAAAGAAAAAAAAAGATCTTTCTTTATCAATATACTGTTTCTTCTACACATTTATCTCCAACCCGTAGTGGAGAATAGTTAATAGTTAGGATTCATTAAAAAAAAAAAAGAGATAATCTACTCATGGGAGAAACTTTTCCCGCATTAGGCACTAATCTATTTTTAACATCTAATTAGATCGGGTAATCATTCAAATTAAGAACAGAAGCTCGTTTCTTCTTATTTCCCTATAATTGGAGCCGCAGGGCTCTATCCATTTATTCACTCAACCCAATTTCGAATTCGTTTTGTTCCGCTCCAAAAGCTTTGTGCCGATCCCGTATTCTCAGAATTCTCCATTGATACGACATGCTATTTTTTCCACCCATTCTCTTTCCAGGATCAGTCGCGGTCTTTCAAACTCTACCGATGGTATGGACGAATACATTACTTCATCCAAATGTGTAAAAGATCCTAGTCGCACTTAAAAGCCGAGTACTCTACCATTGAGTTAGCAACCCGAATAAAAATGAAAAAAAAAAACTTGAGCTGTGTAGATACAGTCGAAATCCAAATAAATAGAGGGATTGAATTACATGACACAACCAAAACATTGAACTAACAAGAAACAAAAAACCAAACCCGCAGGGTAGAGGTAAATAAATTCATTTATACACGATCAAATTATATTTGTTCGATACGGTGTTGTCAATATAAATGTTTAGAAAAGAAGACAATGGAGAAAATAGAAAGAAATAATGAAATATATATAATTTAAAGGGACTTGTGTTGAATTGGCACTACATAGATACAAAAACAACAGGAGTATAGATGAGGGAATAAAATAAGGAAAAGAGTAAAAAATCTCGAGTTTATTCAATATCTCTCAAAATCAATCAATATAAGCTGAATAAACAAGCTTGATCCCTTTTGTTAATAGTAATAGAGAATAGGGTTCTAACAAAAACCACTCGAAAATACTATCCGAATTTTCTATTTTTAAATCCAATTTTGTCATTTATTCCCATTCACTTGATTTTTTTCGATTTATATCAAAAAATCAATAAGATAAAATAGATTTTTGTCGTTCTATTCTAGAACGCGGGATTTTATATCTATAATCTTATAATCTATAATAATCAAATTAAGAGCTATGAATAAACAAGAGGGGGGTAGAGAAAAAAATTATATAAAGCTATATACAAGACATCCCCACACTCTTTTTTTATTGTTCATTAATTGTATTTCGTTTAATTAAGGCAAAATTATGTAAAACCCCTGCCTTCTTTAAAATATCATGAACAGTTCCTGTAGGTTGAGCACCCTTTTCAAGGAAATATAGAATAGCAGGAACATTTAAATAAGTTTGATTCTTTATCGGATCATAAAAACCCATTTTACGAAGATCTCTTCCCTCTCTTCGGGATCGAACATCAATTGCAACGATTTGATAGGCGGCTCATCGGGATAGATGTAGATGAACAACCCCCCCTAGAAACGTATAAGAAGTTTTCTCTTCGTACGGCTCGAGAAAAATGATTTATGTCTATATAGAACATAAAATCATCAAATCAATTAGACTTTCATTTCCATTTTTTGGGAAAAAAGAAAAATCATTCGTACTCATAACTCAAGTTGGATAACTCTCAAATAGCTCAAAGAAAATCCTCGGGCATTTCATTTATTGAGTGGTCTCGAACTCCTTTTTTGTCTCGTTTAGAATCTATTTTGATTGTTGATTTTTCATTCTGATCTAATTGTTGAGACAATTCCAAAGGGTATTTCCTTGTTCCAGGATCCTTTCTTTATCTTTACTTTGAATCATTGGGTTTAGACATTACTTCGGGAATCCTTAATCGTTTCAAAATGGTAGCAACATACCCTTTTTGTGATTTCTTTTTTTCTATGAAAGAATCATAGAATAGAGCGATTAATTCCTGTGCGCTACACTTTTGATCAAAAGAATTTTACTTTAACCAACTCCAACAAAACAAACTTTACGTTATGAATTGGAGTCTTTTGATTTCTATATTGAAGATATACTTTACGAAGTTGTTCCAACTTATTGATTGGCACTAACCCTAGATCCTTGCCCCTGATAAATTAATCAATAGTTTTTACTCGAGCTCCATGATGTACTATTTATATTACAACCCAACCAATAGGGGGTGAAACAGAAAAACAGAACAAAGGATGTCGAGTCAAGAGCACCTTTATTACTATATAAAATGGTGGATGAAAGAATCCACAGCCAATTATGTCCTTCAAGTCGCACGTTGCTTTCTACCACATCGTTTCAAACGAAGTTTTACCATAACATTCCTCGAATTTGGAATCAGTATGTAATTGATTCAATTATAGAATCATGAATAGTCATTGGTTCAGTCAATACATAGTAATTTATAATTCATATATAGATGTATTTTTCTTTTTCTGAAGAAGTATCAACAAGAATTGAACTAAAATCTCATATTTTTTAGTATATGAATCCACAACTTTTTTGAATAACACGGGAAAATGGACTCTTTTTGAATCTGAATCTTTGAGTGACTCACCCAACAGGATAGATTCACCAACCTCACACTTCCTCAAGTACCGAAAACTTATAAATAAGAAATCATTAAAAATATGGAATTGAAAAAAAAAATTCTTACGTCGCCATCATTATTTGAATAATATTTTACAGTAAGTATCGCATTTGATCATCATATTCGAAAAAAATCCCGTTTCTTTTTTTGTAGAGTAGATAAAAAACGGGTATGGTATGTAAGAAAGAGAAGATTTAGGTCCTTATTCTTTCAATTGATAAATCCTATTCAAAGGATAAGATAAGCATTTAGTCTACGTATTTTATTTATGATTCGACGATTTTTCCATAAAATAAAGTGACTAGAAACATGTATAAATCTCCACCCCCCCCCTACTTCACTTGTTACAGAGATTGACCATTTTTCTCATCATATTATAGCCAAAGACGGAATGCTTAAAAAAAGAGCGGGTTCAAGTAAACTACATTTGTTACATATGTAATTTACTTGATCTGAGATTCGGATAGATACAGATAATAAAATTTATACCCTCCATTACTTATCTACTCCCCCAATTCTATAATAAATCAAAAAAGAATCCTCCTTTACGGGATGCTAGGCGAGGTAGTCTCGGCATAAAGACAAAGAGCTTCAGATTACTTATGTCGCAGTTCCTATTTTTTTTATTTCATCCTAACTTAATACCATTTGATTGAATTTTAATTCAATTAGTATCAAGAAACCCCTGAATTAATAATTGGGCTAATTTAGGAAATAGAAAAGGGAAATTTGGGAATATGGGGGGTTTTCTTTCGTATTTTGATTTAGAATACATCATTGAAAATTCAAATAGATCTATTATGGTTTTTCTATTTTCTAAGTAATTAACTTACTTGAATATGAAGTGAGGGAGGGGTATAATCATATGCGGAAAAGCCCGTCCGGATTCCATTTGTAAAAAAATATGATTCAGAATTACAAAATGAGAAAAAATAATACTCTATCCAATATTACACTCATAAACAGAAGATTATTCAAAAAAGCAATCTGCATTTCGATATAATTTCGAATTAGAATGCGTATACTCTGGGACGGAAGGATTCGAACCTCCGAATAGCGGGACCAAAACCCGTTGCCTTACCACTTGGCTACGCCCCATTTCAACTTCTATTCTGTATTAATAAACACTAATATTGGTCTTGGTTGTTCGTCAATTCTAGTCCAAATATCAATCGAATAGATTCGATTTTTAATAGGATTTTGAGATGTGTATAAATTATAGAATGAAATTGAATTTATTGATCATTACATATAATTTCATTAAGATAGTATATTGTATGAAAGTATGATTTGATTTCTTTTATTCTCTTTTGAGAATTGAAAGATTTTTGGTTGGGTGGGTTTAAAGAATAAAGAAGGATTTTTTTGTCTACTTTACTTTTTTCATTTTTCCCTTATATCAATAACTCAATCAAAATGCAATTATCTCCAAGAACAAAACCCTTGTTATGCTTAATATTCTTAGTTTGATCAGTATCTGTCTTAACTCCGCCCCTTATTCGAGTAGTTTTTTCTTCGCGAAATTACCCGAGGCCTATGCCTTTTTAAATCCAATTGTAGATGTTATGCCAGTCATACCCCTGTTCTTTTTTCTCTTAGCCTTTGTTTGGCAAGCTGCTGTAAGTTTTCGATGAGATCGTTACTATAATACTGTCCTAGAAAAATGCATGATTTTTCTCCCCCCCAAAAAGCTAACAATTAATAAAATCAGATAAGCCTTACGGTATGAATCCTCGAGTCAAATATTTAAATTCGTGGCTATCCACGAGAAATCTGGATCGGCTCGTTCTGACTCTTTTCTAGCGCAAGACCCTATAGGGTTTCCCCCACAATTATATAAGAAAATTTTGGTAATGAAAGACTTTATATTACAAATACAAATGCATTTCTGAATTTTTTTTTTATTTCTAGAAACCACTTCATTTTCACTATCTTGGTGTCAAAATAGAAGATGTGGTATAAAATAAAAACGGAGAATCTATTCTCTTTTTCCCCCAAAATGATCTTGGAGATTGTGTAATGCTTACTCTCAAACTCTTCGTTTACACAGTAGTGATATTCTTTGTTTCTCTCTTCATCTTCGGATTCCTATCGAACGATCCAGGACGTAATCCTGGACGTGAAGACTAAAAAAATAGAAAAAGGGTTTCCTTGTTTGATTTTGAAATTTTCTTAG